AAAAGGGTATTTATAGTTTGCATGGTCCAATCATTGGTATCGAAAATTTATACAATAAAATTAGGCAGGTCCCTAGTCTAGTAGAGTTCCCTATCTATGATTCTGCTATTTACTAAAATCATTTTAATGGAATATTGGAGGAATCGAATCCCTTGTATGAGTAGAAAGAATAAGTACAATTTTGAATTGAATGTTTTTCTTATGTACAAAGTAACACCCAACCATTAGAATTGGATCAGTGAAGCATTTTTCAGTCATTCATTGAATGATAAATCACTACAAGTGAGGGAGATACACGATTTAAATAACGGAAGATCCAATATTTTAAAATTGTATCTAGAATGACCGGAAAGGTAGAAACGAGACCAGATATAATTTGCTCATAATGAGCAAATCCAAAATCTTTGTAGACAGAGCCAATCATTAGTTCCCAACCGTGGGGCGAATGGAATCCTATACATAAATCGGTTAATAAAAGAATGGAAAAAGCTTTTATTGTGTCGCTTAAGTTATATAGAAATTCTTGAACCCAAGAGTTAAGAATAACAAGTTCTTCATTACCTAGAATAGAATAACTGCTTAGAATAACGAAACAGATTATATTTGTCGAGAAGTGCAAAATCGTATAGATACAATCTTCATTGTGCATCTTGATCAATTGGATCGTTTCGTTGTAGATTCCGATACGAAGCTTTTCTAGATGTGTTTCCGGGTATTCCTTTATCATTTCGTCCAAGAGGAAGAGTTCCTCTAATTCTATGAATTTTTTTAGAATACTCTTTTCTTGAATAGCATTCAAAAGAATTTCGGATTGCCCAGTATCCCACCAATCAGTAACCCAAGATTCCAGACTTTTAGTAAATGAGAGAGAGATCCACCAGGGCAAAAATACTATAGATGCAAGATATAGAAGGGGAATTAATGCTTTCTTTTTTGCCATTTTTTCGTCTTTGAATTTTTAATGAACTCACCCCATTCGTCGACGCCATACGATACTAACGTATATTCATATCAAGGATAAGTTCTATTACAAGTTATCGAGCCCGCGAATTTATTCCCTGTTTTTTTGTGTATGATTCAGTAGTTAATACTTGACTTTAGAAATAATACAGAAATGGAAGAAAAAAGAATCCACTTCGAATTCGCACTTCAAATTCGAATAAAGATATTGTTTCCAAATATATCAGTTGCTAAAATTCGAAGAAAGTGACTCCTTTCAATAAAGAAATGCACTAAAGAGTCCCTTCAAGTAATGAATATTTCGGATTTTGAAACGAAAGAACCCTCTTTCTATCAAAATATCCAATTTTTTGAAAAAAAAAAAACTATCCATACCATAGCATAGTCCGGGAATAATTGAGATAAATTTCTGAAGAATATTGTGATTATGATCAAAAAAAATGACTACCAAAACAAGACAAAAAGGTTATCGTGATAAGCGTCCCAATCGTTTGGTAATTAAGAAGTACAAAAAGGGATAAAAAGAACCATCGATTGACAAAACAAAAAAAAAAGATAATCTAGAACATATAATCTATCTATATCTAATATATTAATTCCAAATATTGAAAAAAAGCATTCAATCTTTTCAGTTTCAGTTCATTTTTCAAAATACTTCAATTGGTACACGCAAGAAATAAGCCAATTCAGCAGCTTTTTGCTCAATTTCTCGCGGAGTCAAATTCTCATCAGTACGAGTCAAAGGAATAGCCCCGTGGCCTCTGATTTCCATATAAAGGACACGACGAGCATAAATACCCTCTTTAACTTCTATTCGGATGGACTGGATGTCTTTCATAAGGAATTGGAGGAAGATACGACGATTTTTTCCAGGAAATCCCCAACGAAAAATACACACTATTCCTTCTTTTCTATCGAATCGATCATAACCACTACCTACATTCCACGAAATTGTGCACCACAAATAAGAGCTAATAAAGAGACCCGCAATCCCGTAGAAAGACATCACGATCCCCTGCGGAAAAAAAATGATTTGGGGAGACGGAAATAAAGATATCAAATTCCTACCAAGATAACTGGAAGTTCCAACTAATAAAAACCCTAATGAACCTAAAAAAAGGATAAAGGCCCAGCAGAAATTACTTGTTTTTCGAGACCCTGCTATAAGTTCTATCCATATATGTTCTGATCGCCAATTCATACTAGATCTAGTTACATTTTATTGAAATTGAGAGAATAACCCCAATGAATTTTACTTTTTTGTGTGTTTCCGAAGTAACTCTCATCAACTAGCACTATTCTGATGTGAACTTTTATTTTAGGAGTAATTCATCGAATTGGTTAGATATAAAATAAGAATATCCACTTCCTATGATTTCCTATAGATATCTCCATCCATATAGATACATTAACTTTCCATTTCAGACATTCGCCCCGATCCCGATTTTATTTCTTTGCAAATAGCTAGAATTTATTTACTCATATATCATGTTTACGCATGCATAAGAGTTTCTTTATGGTCGGGGGAAACCCCATCACATATTTGATTCTAATAAATGGATATCTGTGTTATGGTCTAAGTCTTGAAAAAAAATCGATTAGATTTAGCCCCATCATATCGATATCTAAAAAATCTTGTTTTTTTGAATATGAAGAGATAAAGAAGCCATCGCAATTGCCGGCAATATTAGGCCCACGAAAGGCACAAAAAAGGAGGGTAAGTTTGTCATAAAATGGATACCTGGATTTAATATTTTTACCTGTTATTGTTATATTGTTATTTATATTGTTATAAAGGTATCTTATAATAATTATAATTCATATATAATTATACTAAGCATATCTAAATGAGTATGTGAGTACATAATATTAATATATAATAAAAAATATATAAATAGAATAAAATAAGTACAAGGAATGTAGAACTAAATAAATAGAATTTTTCATCTTTCTACATGAAATATATATAGTAGAATCCCTTTTTTATTATTTTTTATTATCCTGTTTTTGTCTTATAATTTGAATTTAATAAAATTGAATAAAATAAAGAAAGAGTGTCTTACAAATTCCTGAAAAATTTGTTATAATCCGATCCGGGAATAGGGATTTTTAGTAAAACTGGGGATTATCAAAAAATATCGAAAGATGCAAGATTCTATACTTTTCTATTTTCGATATGTGAATTCTATACACATAAGAAGGGAACCTTAAATTCGTTTTATTCTCCTTGCCGAATCTTTATTTCGCGGAATAAGGAATTCGCTCCTTTTTTTTTATAGAGGTTTACTGATTATTAATCGGTAATATCGGTAAAAAGGGTAAAAAAAATTATCCGCACAATTCTTTTTACACTTAAATCTTATGGTCTCAAATGTTACCAAAGTCAAAATCCATTCTACGGATTTTGACTTTGGTTTCTATAAACTAAATAACTACTCGTTTTACAAAAAAGATAATGATTTCTTTTTTTATTAATTTTTTTGTATTAAGGATCTACTTGATTGAATTTTGATTCCGAGGAAAGAAAGCATGGAGCTGAAATAACTCACTCAGAACGTCTTTTAAAAGATTACGCGGTACGATTGGGTCAAATAGGCCCTTGTGGAATAAATATTCAGCCGCTTGTGAGCCCTCAGGTACTGTCATATTCAATGTTTGTTCAATTACTCTTTTACCCGCAAATGCAATGTAGGCATTGGGTTCAGCAATAATGATATCACCCAACATACCAAAACTGGCTGTCACCCCACCAGTAGTCGGAGATGTAAGGATTGATACATAGAATAACTTTTTATTTGATTGATAATCATATAAAGCAGAAGCTATTTTAGCCATTTGCATCAAGCTCAAACTTCCTTCTTGGATGCGTGCTCCTCCGGAAGCACACACTAAAATAAGAGGTAAAAATTGATTGGTAGCATATTCGATCAAACGGGTGATTTTCTCGCCAACTACGGATCCCATACTACCCCCCATAAACTCAAAATCCATAACCCCAATTGCTATGGGAATACGGTTTAGTTGACCGGTGCCTGTTTGAACAGCCTCAGTTAATCCTGTCTTTCTTTGATAAGAATCAATACGATCTTTGTAAGATTCCTCTTCTAACTGAAATTCAATGGGATCCACAGAGACCATCTCTTCATCCATAGGAGCCCAAGTACCTGGATCAATCGAAAGTTCTATTCTATCTGAACTACTCATTTTCAAATAATGTCCACAGTGTTCGCAAATATTCATTTTTGATTTCAAAAATTTATTATAATTTAATCCATAACAATTTTCGCATTGAACCCACAAATGCCTATATTTTTGAGTCAAATCTAGATCATTAGAGTTTTCCGTTTCCGTTTCTGTTATAGTTAAATCACGACCATCCGGACGCCTTTTTATACTTGAACTTTGGTTTTCACTACTATTTCTGCTTTCATGAAAAATGTAACTATAAAAGTAATTGTCATTGTAATTGACAATACCACTTAAAATGTAACTATCAATACAAATTTGAGAACGAAAATAACTGTCAATACAACTATTAATGTGGTTATTCCAACTATATTTAGTATCATATATGTAAGGATCATAGTGGGGATCGTCATTATTAAATACACTATTCATATAACTAAAATTCCGAGAATTCGAAAAAGGACTTTCTAGTTCACTTAGAAAAGAATGATCATTGTCAATCTCAAAAATCTTATTTTCAATGTCAAAATATATGAAATAACTGTCCCGATTATTATCCCTAACTAAAAAAGTATCATCAGGTATGAAATTATGAATGTCTCTAACGCCGACTAAATGATCAACATTACTGTAACTAGAATTGTCACTATCGCTCCCACTAAGAGTGTTTTTATCTATATGATTTCGAGTCGGGTCTTGACTTCCACCGGTATTTTCAATAGGACTAAGGTTATCCATTGATTTACTTAGCCCCCCCCGTATTCTAACGCCTTTTTGTACAACATCGAGTTGAACCACCCCTTTTCCATAAAGCCTTTTTGCCCATATTTACATGAAAAATACAATAGATGAAT